GCCCCCATCGTCTAGTGGTTCAGGACATCTCTCTTTCAAGGAGGCAGCGGGGATTCGACTTCCCCTGGGGGTAGGGTAATACGAAAGGAAGTTGATTATGGATTACCAATAAGCCTAAAATGGATTCTTCCTGGGTCGATGCCCGAGCGGTTAATGGGGACGGACTGTAAATTCGTTGGCAATATGTCTACGCTGGTTCAAATCCAGCTCGGCCCAATAATGCCCAAGAATTCGCCAATCTACCATGAGATGGTATAACCCCCTTGTCCTTAAGAAATACCTGATACAGAGGAATAAAAAAGAATTTTAATTTATGCTAGATCCCTTATTTCCCTGGGATTGTAGTTCAATTGGTTAGAGCACCGCCCTGTCAAGGCGGAAGCTGCGGGTTCGAGCCCCGTCAGTCCCGAAGGATCCAATAAATACATCAATTCATCTCTCCCTTTTCTGTGAAAGGGAGGACAGGGAGCAGAATTTCATTCCCAAGAGGAGATCCTTGTTTTTTTTTCCTTCCTATTTTTCTATTTTTTTAGGGGTCCCATCGAAGAAAGAACAAAGCCTAAAAAAAATAGAAAATTTGATGGAATATTAGATCTTTTATACCGGGACTCATCTTTATCACATTTCTTTGTCTTCCAAGAAAATTAGATTATTAAAAAAAAAAAACAGAGCTTAGAACTTAACTCCTTTCTTTTTCCATTTCGCTTCTATTGTTTGTTTGGGTTTGTGACTAATGGAAATGAAAGGGTGGTCACATGATACTTCATCAGATGATTGTACAAGGAAAACCTAAGGTAGGTTATAGAAAAGAAAGAAGAAAAAATAATAATAAATCAAGGAATTTTTGATTGGTTCAGGAATCCCATTTTGGATTCGGTATGGATAAAAGATCTTCCTATGTTATACTATTCAATTCTCGATGACGAATTCATTTGATAGCGCAGATATTGTTATTCATGATATTGATCCGATTCAAGATCATCGAGAAGTAATTCATTCATTGAATTTACAGGCGAAAGATTTATTATCTCTATGGGATTAAATCCCGAGTTATTGTGAAGTAAAAAAAAAGATGAGATTATGGAAGTAAATATTGTTGCATTTATTGCTACTGCACTGTTCATTCTAGTTCCTACTGCTTTTCTACTTATCATTTACGTAAAAACAGTTAGTCAAAATGATTAATTTTTTTGAATGAAACTTGATTTCTGAGTTCTTATCAATGATTGAAGAAATAAAACGAAAAGGATTCCAATTTCGCGTCTTAAATGAAATGAGCGGACTATAATCGGCTCTATGAGATCCGATAGTATGGTAAGAAAGAAATAGATGAAATCTTTCTTTCTACCATACTATCTATTAGTGTTATTGTAGTGTATAAAGTTGTAAAGTTGTACTTTACAATAAAGAGAAAGGCTTAATATAGATCAATCTCCAATATTATCTTCATATATGTAGATATAAATTTCATATATGGAATGGACATAGCATCAAATTCGATTTCTTTGATACATCTATTTGTTCCGATCACTCTGAAATAATCGTCTTACTCTTAGAGTTCTAATTCCTAGATTTTTTATTATTTCCATCCAATATGAATTTCTGGATCTATCGAAAGAATCAAGAAAAAGCATTATGGGCATATCTTAAGAAAAACACGTAGTAATCTGTTTTTTTAGCATTTCGAAGAAATAATTGATTGAGCCATTGACAGGAGTTCTATGGGCACTTCTTCAGATTTCGAAAAGAAATAAAATAAATAGTAAACCTCGCCGATTTTAACGCTTGAACCATGATATGAAATGGGTTGATAAAGTATCAAAAATTTCAAAAATCTAATAAAACAAGCGGTAAGTGCGCAATAAATATGTGACTCGCCCAAGTCAAGATCTTATTATGCATAGTATCTTGTTAGCCAACCACTATGCTATGTCTATATTGTTTTCTTTCTCATAGAAAGTGGGTATACATTTACCAAAACGACTTTCTCTTTGAACAGTAAAGAGGGAAAGAAAAAAATCAAATCAAAAAATAAAAAAGGGGTCGGGTCTTCCTCAGTATCCATCTATAATTCTAATTCTGGTAAAAGCCCGTTAGAAAATTTCAGAAGAATTAGGTTGGAATGAATTTCCTATCATCTGTATCCCTTTCCTTTCGAAATACAAACATGGGAATCATTGAAATATCTCTTTGATTGAAAGAGTATTAGTCATATCATACATTACTCTACTAGAATCCAATGGAATTTGGAAATGAAGATATTTTTATTTGAAAAAGTTCAAAACGCGTTTCAAAACAATCTATAAAATAATTGATACAGTTTGATTCCTCAACTTTATTAGTAGTAACTCTAGAGTCCACTTCTTCCCCATACTACAAGTGAAAGGGAAAATGTAAAGACTACCATTAAAGCAGCCCAAGCGAGACTTACTATATCCATGTGAATTATGTCCCCTATCTCTATGACGGAATTATTCCATTATTGCTCACTAATAATAGT